GGTAAAATAAGAACAGCCCCCACATTCAAAGCCCCCTTTTTACCATTAGCAAGAACTTGTTTCACTTGCATATCATACGGAATTCGAACAACTGCTTCAAATACAGTATCGGGAAGTACGGTTTGTGGAACTTCAATATCCACGGGCTTATTAGCCAAATGGCAATTGGCACATACAATACGACCAGTTGCTTCTCGCGGATTTTCATAACCCTGCTGTGCAAAAATGGGATATGCATTTGAAATGGGTGCTCGAGTTATTATATATACCATGAGCGATACGGAAATAGATCTAGTAATCTCTTCCTTTATCCAAGAAAAGGCTTTTCTAGTTTGCATGGTCCAATCATTGATCCTGATAATTTTTCTACAATAAAATTTGGTAGGTTGCTGGCATAGTTCCCTATCCTATCCATGATTCTGCTATTTACTGAAATAAATTTCCTGGAATATGGGAAGAATCCCTTGACTTGGTTAGCTAGAAAGAAAAATATTTGAATGTTGTTTAGCTTTTGTCCAAAATAAAATAACAAACTTTCAAATATGATCAGTGGATCTTTTTTTCAGTCATTCATTGAATGATAAATCACTACAAGTGAAGGAGATACGCGATTTAAATAACGGAAAATCCAATATTTTAAAATTGTATCTAAAATGACTGGAAAAGTGGAAACAAGACCAGATATAATTTGATCATTCTGAGCAAATCCAAAATCCTTATAGACGGAACCAATCATTAGTTCCCAACCATGGGTCGAATGGAATCCTATACATAAATCAGTTAATAAAAGAATGGAAAAAGCTTTTATTGTGTCACTTAAATTATATAGGAATTCTTGAACCCGCGAGTTAAGAATAATAAGTTCTTGATTACCTAGACTTGAATAACCACTTAGAATAACGAAACAGATTATGTTTGTCGAGAAGTGTAAAATCGCATGGATACGATCCTCGTTGTGCGCCTTGATCAATTGGATGGTTTCTTTGTATATTTCGATACGAAGATTTTGTAGACGTGTTTCCGGGTATTCCTTTAGCATTTCATCCAAGAGGAACAGTTCTTTGAATTCTATGAATTTTTTTAGAATATTATTTTCTTGAATATCATTCAAGAAGATTTCGGATTGCCTAGTATTCCACCAATTAGTAACCCAAGATTTCAGACATCTCTTAAATGTGAAAGAGATGCACCAGGGCAAAAAGACTATAGGTGTAAAATATAGAAAGGGAATGAATGCTTTCTTTTTTGCCATTTTTCGTCTTTATTTAAGGAACTCAGCTTCATCTCATTCGTCAACTCTATAGGATGATAATAATGTTTGTATCAAGCATAAGTTCTATTACAAGTCCTAGAGCCTATATATTTATATATATAAATATAGAATCTATTCCCGCGTCTTTTTTTCTTTTCAATTCGGGAGTTAGTCTTTTAATTTAGAAAGAATACAGAAATAGACTAAAAAATGGAAAGAATCCACTGCCAATTTTTGAATTAAGAAAAAGATATTGTTTAAAAAAAAAGATATCAATTGCCAAGATTCGAAGCAATTACCCCTTTTTTTGATGAATACATGAAGGAGCACTTCGCGTAATGAATATTAGTCCGATTTCGAAACCAAAGAAGGCCTCTTCTATCAAAACAAAATAGAAAAATTTCGAAAAATAAAATCTCTTTTCCCTAAGGAAGCATTCATTTTTCAGTTAATCTCTTTTTTTTTTTACCAAAGTACTTCAATTGGTACACGCAAGAAACAGGCCAATTCCCCAGCTTTGTCTACAATTTGTTGTGTAGTAAAATTCTCGTCAATACGAGTCAAGGGAATGAATCCCTGTCCTCGGATTTCCATATAAATGATACAACGAGGATAAATACCCTCTTTACTAATTTTGGTGGACTGATTAAAAATTCTGATGGACTGAACATCGTTCATAAGGAATCGGAGAAAAATACGACGATTTTTTCCAGGAAATCCCCAACGAAAAATACACACTATTCCCTCTTTTTTATCGAATCGATCATAACCACCACCCACATTCCACCAAATTGTACACCACAAATAAGAACTAATAAAGAGACCCGCGATTCCATAGAAAGACATAACCATCCCCTGTGGAAAAAAAAGAATTTGCTGAGACGGAAATAAAGATAACAAATCCCTACCAAGATAACTGGAAGTTCCAACCAACAAGAAACCTAATGAACCTAAAAAAAGGATAAAGGCCCAGCAGAAATTACTTGTTTTTCGAGACCCCGCTTTAAGTTCTATCAATAGATGTTCTGATCGCCAATCCATATTAGATCTAGTTTTGTTTTATTAGAATTGGGAAAATAGATAACCCAAGCAAATTCATTTTACTTGACTTTTCTTTGTTTCCGAAGTAACTCTCATCAACTAGCACTATTTTGATGTTAACCTTTAACAGTAATTCATCGAATTGCTTCCTGATCTAAATATATATCTGATTTGTGCCTACTGTCCGTATCTAAAAAATCTTGTTCCTTTGAACATGAAGAAATAAAGAAGCCATTGCAATTGCCGGAAATACTAGGCCCACTAAAGGCACAAAAAAGGAGGGTAAGTTTATCATAGAATGGGTACCTCGATTTAATATTTGTACCTGTTATATATATATTTATATAAATCTCATATCATATATATATTTTTTCTTATATTGTTTTATAAAGATAGTCTCTAATCACTAGAATTCAAATATACTTATACTAAGTATATTTGATAAATTATACTAAGTATAGCTAAGTTAATATATAGAATATATATGTTCTATATTATATATATTCAGTCTATATAATGAGTATAAATGAGTATATTGAGTATGAGTATAAAATAGAATAAATAAGAAATAAATTAATAAAAAAATAAATATATATAATAAAAATTTAATATATATAATAAGGAGTGTAGAACATAGAACTCAAATAATGGATGGATTTCGCCTTCTATTTCTCCAAGAAACATATGTATGATAATACACCTTTCAATTCATTTTATTTGTTTGGAATTTTTATTAGAATTTGGAAAATGAAAAAAAAAAAAAGAATAAAAAAATATTTTTATTTTAGGCTCTGCTAGATTTTTCATTTTGAGTCAAAGGCAAGAAAGCATGGAGCTGAAATAACTCACTTAAAACCCCCTTTAAAGTATTACGCGGTACGATTGAATCAAATAAGCCCTTATGGAATAAATATTCAGCTGCTTGTGAACCTTCGGGTACTGTCTTATTCAACGTTTGTTCAATTACTCTTTTACCCGCAAATGCAATGTAAGCATTGGGTTCGGCAATAATGATATCCCCCAACATGCCGAAACTAGCTGTCACCCCCCCAGTAGTAGGAGATGTAAGGATGGATACATAGAATAACCTTTTATTTGTTTGATAATCATATAAAGCAGAAGAAATTTTAGCCATTTGCATTAAGCTCAGACTTCCTTCTTGCATACGTGCTCCTCCGGACGCACATACTAGAATAAGAGGTAAAAGTTGATTGGCAGCATATTCGACCAAACGGGTGATTTTCTCACCTACTACGGATCCCATACTACCCCCCATAAACTGAAAATCCATAATCCCAATAGCTACAGGAATACCGTTTAGTTGACCTGTGCCCGTTTGAATAGCCTCAGTTAATCCTGTCTTTCTTTGATAAGAATCCATACGATCTTTATAAGGTTCCTCTTCCGAATGAAATTCAATTGGATCCAGAGAGACCATGTCTTCATCCATAGGATTCCAAGTACCTGGATCAATCGAGAGTTCGATTCTATCTGAACTGCTCATTTTCAAATGATATCCACAATGTTCACAAATATTCATTTTTGATTTCAAAAATTTCTTATAATTTAATCCATAACAATTTTCGCATTCAATCCATAAATGCTTGTATTTTTGAGTTTCATCGAGATCATTAGAACTCTCTCTTCTAGTTAAATCTTTTTCATTTATATCATTCGTGAAAGTTATTATACTAGAACTATCGCTTTCATTACTATTTCTGACCTTACCACAAATATAACTATAAAAGTAACTGTCATTGTATTTATCATTCTCACCTAAAATGTGACTACCAATACAGATTTGAGAACGAAGATAACTCTCAATGCAACTATGAATGTCATTATTCCAACTAGATTTAATATCATACACGTAATGATCATCATATCTCTTAAAGACATTATTAAGATAGCTAGAATTCTTATAGCTATAAAAAAGACTTTCTGGTTCACTTAGAAAAGAATGATCGTTGTCAATCTCCAAAATTTTATTTTCAATATCCAAATATATGGAATAACTGTTCCTCTTGCTATTGTTATCCCTAACTAAAATTGTTTTATCAGATAGGAAATTCTGGATGTTCCTGACACCGACTAAATAATCAACATTACTGTAACTAGAATTGTCACTATCATTCCAGCTAGGAAAGTTTTTTTCCATATCAATAAAAATTGGGTCTTCACTTACACGGGTATTTTCAATAGGACCAAAACTATCCATTGATTTTCTTAACCCACACCCGTATTCTAACTGCCTATTAAACAACATAGAATTGAACCACCATTTTTCCATAGAGTTATGTTCCTCTATTAACAAAAAAATACAATAGATGAATAGTCATTCGATGAAAAATTATTAAAATCGAATATTTTTAATATTCTATCTCATTTATTTACTATCAAAAAAGGATATAATAAATCCAATCACTAGAATTGGTAACTGATAATAAAAACGATCGAGTGAGTAAATAAAAAAAAAAGATAGAATATGAAATATTGATAATATAGAATAAGATTGAAGAATTCTCTTCTATTATATTTAAATGAAAAAAAAAGAAACCTCATTGGGGGTAATAATTTATAGACCCAATGAGTTCATTTAGTCAGTATTCATTTGCCTTTTCCTATATATATATTTATCTACAATCTCTATCCATTTTTTTTTTCATTTTGAAGACCGATAAAAATCCATTTTTTTGGCTATCCAAAATATCATTTTATGTTAACAATAAGAAATCGAAAATTAGGTATGGAGAGCGGGAGGGGGGATAAAAAAGAAAAGAGTTCTATAAATCTATATACAAGTCATCCACACCCTCCTTTTTTTTCATTAATTAACTTTCGTTTGTTGAGTAGGGGAAAGTTCCAAAGAAACACCGGCCCTTTTTGAAATATCCTGAACAGTTCCTGTAGGTTGAGCGCCCTGTTCAAGGAAATATAGAATAACAGGAATATTTAAATAGGTTTGATTCTTTATTGGATCATAAAAACCCACTTTACGAAGATCTCTTCCCCCTCTTCGGGATCGAACATCAATTGCAACGATTCGATAAACGGCTCATTGGGATAGATATAGATGAATAATACACCCCCCCATAGAAACGTATAAGAAGTTTTCTCCTCGTACGGCTCGAGAAAATTCAATATGTCTATGTATAAAATATGTAAAATAGATCAATAAAATCATGAAATCAATTAGACTGTGATTAAAGTTTTTTTTTCTTATTCTTTTTTTTTTTTTTTCTTTCTAAAAAAAAACTCCTCGTATTCGCAACCTCATAACTCAAATTGGATAACTCTCAAAGGAAAACCCTTAGGTATTTCATTTATTGAGCGGTCTCTACCCCCTTTTCTTGCTCGTCTTATTCTTATTTAAAATCCATTTTTTTCTTCATTCTAATAGAATGGTTATTCAAATTCTAATGGAATTTTTGAGACAATTAAAAATGGTATTTACTTGTTACAGGATCTTTTAGCTTTTCCTTGAATCATTGGGTTTAGACATTACTTCGGGGATCTTTAATCGTTTCAAAAATGGCAGCAACATACCATTTCTTTTTATTTCTCTCAACGAATGATACAAATAGAAGGTTTATTCCCTCGGATACACTTTTGATCGAAAAAGTTTTACCAATTACAACAAATTTTACTTTTTTAACCTTGCTTAAATTGGATCCTTTCGATTTCTTTATCAAAAATATACTTACGAAGTTGTTCTAACTTATTCATTTTTACTAACCTTAGATACTTGCCCCTCAGAAATGAATCAACTCGAGCTCCATCGTGTACTATTTACATCATCAACCCCTCTCCCGTCCCCTAAACAATGAGTTCTAGTGGAACAGAACAAACGATGTCGAGCCAAGAGCACTTCTATTTCTATCTATTTATATATATTTCTATATACATACTAGAAAAAGATAGCGGATGTAAGAATCCACAGCTAATCTAATCATGTCTTTCAAGTCGCACGTTGCTTTTTACCACATCGTTTCAAACGAAGTTTTACCATAACATTCCTTTAGTTTGGATCCGGTATGTAATTGATTCAATTATGAAATCGTGAATAGTCATTGATTCAATCGATACATAATAATCTATCCTTTTTACTTCTAGGTTTTCTTTCTATATGAATGGAAAATTTCGAAATCTAAAGAAGTCAAAAATACCTCAAATTAAATCGATATTTTATGAAAAATTTATTCAAATCAATATATATAAATATACTATAAAAATAAAAGAAATATATGAACTCAAATTTCTTTTTTTTTTATTATCCACAGTGATTAAAAAAAAAAGGAAAAAAAAAATTTGAAGATGTCGATTCAAAAGCGACTCTATTTAGATTAGAGACGAATGATTAATAAAAAGGGGTCATTTTTATATCCTGAGATACAATTTTGATTCAAATAGGATATACATCAGGAATGGATATCCTCTGGGACGGAAGGATTCGAACCTCCGAATAGCGGGACCAAAACCCGTTGCCTTACCGCTTGGCCACGCCCCATTTTTGATTCGACATTCAATGAATTTAATAAACACTATTATTGGTATTGGTTATTCGTCAACTCTACCCCCCCCCCCCCCAATCCATAAAATAAATTGTTGCTAGGAGTTTTATATACGTAGATATAGAATAAGACTGAAATTCTTGATCATTACATAGAATTCAATTAAGATATTGTATGAAAGTATTATTTCTTCTTTTTTTTTTCAGACTGGAAAGATTTTTAACTAGATAAATTCAAATCAAATAAGGATTTTGGAGGGTCTGATTGTATTTGATATATTTTTTTTTTAATTGTATTATATATAATTCTATTTAATATATTCTAATAATATATTAAATAGAATATTAGAATCTAAATATATATTAATAGATATATTAATTATGTATTATGTATATAAAAAAAATTATATTAATTATGTATCTAAACTTCTTAATATAGTCTAAAAAAATTATATATATACAATAATATACAATAAAGATTGTAATAAAAAAAAAAACAGTAAATTTTCTTAAGGAACAAAATGTTTGTTATGCTTAATATCTTTAGTTTGGTCTGTATTTGTATTCACTCCGCCCTTTATTCAAGTAGTTTTTTCTTGGCGAAATTACCTGAAGCCTATGCTTTTTTGAATCCAATTGTGGATGTTATGCCAGTAATACCTGTACTCTTTTTTCTTTTAGCTTTTGTTTGGCAAGCTGCTGTAAGTTTTCGATGAGATCTTGCATTTGAATAAATGTCTGAAAAAAAAATTAGGAATTTATTCGAAAACAAAAATTGGAAAAAAAAAGATCAGATAAGTCTTACAGTGTGAATCCTCGATTCAAATATGGAAATTCTTGTATATACAAGAGAAGTCTGGACCATCTCATTTTTTCCTCATTTCATTCTTACGCTTTTTTTTTTTTTCACTGAGAAATCCTTCTATTATTAGATTTGAATCCACCACCAGTACTTGGGTTGTGGATATGAAATAAAATCTTTTGTAATACAAATATTTTATTAATAGTAATAAAGGACTCGGCTCTTACTATAAAGAAATTTCCGAATTTTGTTATATTTACTTGAAATCACTTTATTTCTGAGAAATTTTGTAACAAAAGAAACAAAATGTGTTAGATAAGAGAATCTATTCTCTTTCTCTGTCTTTTTTTTTTTTATTATCTTGGAGATTTTGTAATGCTTACTCTAAAACTATTTGTTTATACAGTAGTGATATTCTTTGTTTCTCTTTTCATCTTCGGATTCCTATCTAACGATCCAGGACGTAATCCAGGACGTGAAGAATAAAAAAAATATATTTCTAGTTTTCTATGTTTTCCTTTCTTGTACTAGATTTTACAAAAAAATTTGAGGATTGTATCTATTTTACATCTTTAACAGGTAAATAAAAAAAAAGGAAAACAAACAAAGGAAGCTATATAAGTTCAAAAGAAAAAAAAAATACCAAATCATCGACGGAAAGAGAGGGATTCGAACCCTCGGTACAAAAATTCGTACAACGGATTAGCAATCCGACGCTTTAGTCCACTCAGCCATCTCTCCCCAAACATAATATATTTAAATAAATATATTATGTTTATGTTACATTGCCTAAACAAACAGAACAAAAAGTAGGGCTTGAAAAACTACTTTTTTATTTATATCTTATCTCTTTTTCTATTTGATTCTTTCTATTTCTAATGGTCATTTCATTATTATAATTATAGAACATTACATATATATTATTATTAATATTCTATATTATTATTACTATTCTATTCATTTATATATTCATTTATATATATAAATGAATATATATATATATCTCATATTTCTATTTATTCCCATTCCTTTTTTTAGTTTTGATACAGCCCCATGAATCCTGGATAACAATGATTTTTATTAATGTATATTTGATTTGACAAAATCAAAAACTTAGATTCGCCCCCTTTTTTTTTGAATTGATAATTGATCAGGGGTCGGCCCCCTTACGAAACATGTCAACACTCTTAATTAGTATAAACGTATGTTACTATTTATTTTATTACGACAGATTCCTAGGTTCGACAAAAAGTCCATTTATTTGGAATAATAGCATTGTAGCAGCGGGTATAGTTTAGTGGTAAAAGTGCGATTCGTTCTAAGGACCCATTAAAAGTTAAGGGATCCCTCGTTTGATTCATATACCGATCAAAAACTTTATTTCTTACTTAAAGGGGTTTAATCCTTTATTCCTTTCAACGAACAATTCGAGGAATAATATAAATTATCGTAGTTTGTATCCAAGAAGAATCAATTCTAAATTGAAAAAAATGGAATTCTAATATTATGAAACATAAGTTTTTTGTTAATTGTATCAAAAATCCCAATTTTTTTGAGTATGAGTAAAGGATCCATGGGGAAAGTTATAGAAAGTTTTTTTTTTTTCTAATCGTAACTAAATCTTCCATTTTTTGTATAGGAGAGATTGAAGCAAAATAGCTATTAAACGATTGCTTTAGTTTACTAGAGACATCGACATTTTTTTTAGCTCGATGGAAATTCTTTTCCTAAAGATTCTCTCAAATAGAAATAGAGAACGAAGTAACTAGAAAAAACGGATTGTAAAAATACTCCTCTTCTATCTACTAGAGGGATCATCTAAAAAGCAAGGTGTTTTAAATGTATTTATACGGAAAGGCTGACATAGATGTTATGGGTTAATCTTTTTTTCACGTCTTTTATTTCTGAATTTATTCCGTAAAGGAGCCGAATGAAACAAAAGTTTCACGTTCGGTTTTGAATTAGAGACGTTAAAAATGATGAACAAACGTCGACTATAACCCCTAGCCTTCCAAGCTAACGATGCGGGTTCGATTCCCGCTACCCGCTCTTTTTTCCTATCTCTATATTCTACTCGAATCATTCTTTTTCAGAATGAATACAAATTTTTGAGTCAATTTCCAAAATTATTCATTTGAATTTCTTTATTTTGTTTTAGTGATTTTTTGAATATTCAATTTTCATTTTATTATTCATATATTCTTATTTTAATCTAATATATTCTTATTAAAATCTATATTATATAAATCTATATATATTTTTCTAGAATATATTATTCTATAATTCTATATATATATATTAATATATATATATATTCTATATATATTTTCTATGGATTATTAGAATATTATATAGAAAAAATGTATTCTATAGATATAGAATTATTATATAGAGA